AATTGTAGTTAACCAAGGAAAATAATTCATGGTAAAGACAAGATACACTTGATCCAAAAAAAACCCGTACCCTAACTATAGTTAGGGTACGGGTTTTTGTCGGTAAAAAAAATCCAAATAGAATGGATTCAAGTGGAGTTTTCTGAAACGTATCAATAAGCTAGACCCATACTGCGAGTTGTTTCAGGCCCTAGATAAACTCGAACACTTAAAAAATCGGTTGGACAGGCAGACTCACATCTCTTACAACCAACACAGTCCTCTGTTCTCGGAGCAGAGGCTATTTGTTTAGCCTTACATCCATCCCAAGGTATCATTTCTAATACATCCGTAGGACAAGCTCGTACGCATTGAGTACACCCTATACATGTATCATAAATCTTTACTGAATGTGACATTGAATCTATAATTTTTTTTTTATTTCATTAAATTTCGATCTAGTTCTAGTTAAAGTAAATGAATCAAATATTCAAATACCAGACGAATCAATGATTTACCAGAATTTTTGAATTAATCTACTTCTGGATTGGATCGGCTTATTAGAAAATAAATAAAAAAAAAAAGAAGTCCAAAATACTTTATATTTATTACATTTTTGAAAGTATGATTATACCTTAAGGTACCATACTTAGTAATGTAATTTGAATTGATGACTATTAAAATTTTAATTTCTATAATTCTAATATATCTATAATCCGAATATAATAGAATTAAAAAAAAACAACTACTTATTCAATAAATTCGATTGATCGATACGAGTTGATTTTCTGTTACAATAAATTGAGGAAACAATAGCCAGTCCAATAGCAGCTTCAGCGGCTGCGATAGCTATAACAAAAATTGCGAAAATGTTTCCTTTTAATTGTCGACTATCAAAAAAATCAGAAAATGTTACAAAATTTAGATTAACCGCATTCAATAGAAGTTCAAGACACATAAGAGCCCGAACCAAATTTCGGCTCGTGGATAGTCCGTAGATTCCTATAGAAAATAAATAGGCACCCAAAACAAGTACATGTTCGAGCATCATTAACCAACTCCTTATCAATCTCGATTCTTTTCAATATGAACAAAAATTAAACCGATTTTATTGACTAGAATATAAGAAGTTCGAATAGAGGAGTTTAATTTAAGAATAAAAAAATAGTTTGTTTGTTAATAAATCTAACTATCTATAAAGTATTTCCGTTTTATGCATCAATTCGAATAAAATTGAATGGAAATGAATAGGATAAAATTTCATTTTTATTTGGATTGCTAGTTTTAAAAATAAATTATTGACTTATTGGCGAGCCACAGAAATTGCACCTATTAAAGCAACTAAAAGAATTATTGAAATGAGTTCAAATGGAAGAAAAAAATCTGTTGATAAATGAATTCCAATTTGTTGACTAGTATTTATCAAATCTTGTTCTAGAATCTGGTTTAATCTTGTAGTCCAAATAATCCCATACCATGACGTATTTAGAATAGTAATAATTAATGAAACAAAAAGACTTGTACAAACCAACGAAATAGCCCCATCCCCAACAGTCCAAAGATGAAAATCTTTGCCATATTCTGGCCCACTCATGAACATTACAGCAAATATTATTAAAACATTTATAGCTCCTACATAAATAAGGAGTTGTGCAGAAGCTACAAAATGCGAGTTTGCTAGAATATAAAATAAAGATATACAAACAAGAACCAATCCCAGTGAAAAGGCAGAAAAAATAGGATTGGTAAATAATACCACTCCGAGACCCCCTAATATAAGACCTGACCCCAGAAAGACTAAAAGAAAATCATGTATTGCTCCAGTTAAATCCATTATATGTAAAATAAGAGATAAAAAAATAGGAATTTTTCATGATCTTATTGACTTGGACAGGAAAAAAGAAGTTCATGCGCTACTAATTATTGCTAATTAAATGAAATCCTAATTTGATATACATATTAAAGTTATTGGACCCATCGCATTCTTTTTTTATCTGAAAGAGTCGTTCGAAACTAAAACTATTGGAAATCATTACAGTAAACAGATTTTCAATACAAATTAAGTTGTGATTTTCATCAATCAATAGAATAGTGAATAGAATAGTCGGGGTTTGTAATTTTTGACCAAAATAAAAAAATCAACTTTTTGAATTTAAATTTAAAATTAAATAAAAGAACCTTAGTAATTTCTTCCATCACAAGATTTCTCATTTGTTATGAGATTTCTCTTTTGTTTGAGGCGAATTCAAAATTGTTCGAATTGTGTAATCATCCGTTATTGATATTGGTAAACGACCCAGAGCAATTTGATTATAATTTAATTCGTGACGATCATAAGTAGAAAGCTCATATTCTTCAGTCATTGATAAACAATTTGTTGGGCAATACTCAACACAATTACCACAAAATATACAGATTCCGAAATCAATGCTGTAATTAAACAATCGTTTCTTTCGAATATCCGTTTCCAATTTCCAATCAACAGCAGGTAGATCTATAGGACATACACGAACACATACTTCACAAGCAATGCATTTATCAAATTCAAAGTGTATTCGACCACGAAAACGCTCCGATGTGATCAATTTTTCATAAGGGTATTGAATAGTTACGGGTAAACGGTTGGCATGAGATAGGGTAATCATAAAACTTTGACCAATGTACCTTGCCGCCCGTACTGCTTGTTGACCATAATTGATGAACCCAGTTACCATAGGGAACATATAGTAAATATCAATAATAAATTGGATTTTTTTTCTTTCTCTTGTTTGATACAAGTTGTGAATTGAATTTGAATATTTGAATTTGAATTATAGTGAATATCAAATATTCTATTCGATTTTTTTATATAAATTTATAATGAAAGGAGTTGGGAAGAAGTTGTTAATAATAGATTACCTAAAGAAATAGGTAAAAGAAATTTCCATCCAAGATTTAATAATTGGTCCATTCTCAGTCTAGGTAAAGTCCACCTTGTTGTGATAGGAATGAACAAGAACAAAAAAGTTTTCGCTAATGTAATGAAAATACCAATTGTTGTTCCAAAGACTCCATACGCTTTATTTATTTCCAAAAACTCAGGAATCAATATGTATGGAATAGAGAGATTCCAACCACCCAAGTAAAGAACTGTTACAAATAGTGAAGAGACTAGTAGATTTAAATAGGAAGCAACATAAAATAAACCAAATTTGATACCCGAATATTCGGTTTGATAACCTGCTACTAATTCTTCTTCTGCTTCTGGTAAATCAAAAGGCAATCTCTCGCATTCGGCTAGAGAAGAAATTATAAAAACAATAAACCCTATAGGTTGCCGCCACAAATTCCATCCCCAAAAACCATATTTTGACTGCGCCTCAACTATATCAACTGTACTTGAACTGTTAGATAATCATAGTCGATGATAAGATCACTCTTATCATCGCTATTCCAGAACCGTACATGAGATTTTCACCTCATACGGCTCCTCGAGAGCCATAAATAAATCTAGGGACTGATTAGATATTCTTTATTTAATCTTGATATACTTGTAGGATAGATAAAGTTAAAATCAATCGAAAGTTCCTGAATTAGACTAATGGAATTCTGTCTGCTATACTATAAAAAAAGTGCTTCGGAATTGATCTTATCCCTTACTTTAAGTTTAAGAATTTCAATTTTTTTATTGAGTAATAACTTAGATCCTTCAAAAAAAATACTCTTTATTACCAATATCAATAAATAGTTCACTTTTTTTTTCGATTCCGAAAAAAAAAGAATTAAACATTCATTATTTATGACATGACAAAAATTTCATTTCCATTAATATGGATATCAGATAAAAAAGATTTTTTTTGCAATTCCATACTTTCTTTTCGTTCCTTTACTTTACTTTTATATTAAACCTAAATAAAAGAAAGAAAGGGTAAAGGATTACTTCGTTACTGATAGTTATTCATATAATCGGTGGATAGGATCATACTCTGGATCGGAATTTCATTTTTGGGAGTACTACTTGATCGTTTCTACAAATTTAAAGCCCTAATTAGTATTTCTTTTATGTATAAAAGTCTCTTCGAATAACTTACATAATCTCTATTACGAATCCTTTGTGTACTTTTGTGCTCCTAATCATCCACTCATTTTTTCTCAATCTCTATGGTAATTCATGTATGGGAATACATACAAAAGATAGTAAAAGCTCCATAGAGTTGTTCTTTTCAACCCGCTTCAAGACATGATGACTTATTAACCAATCTTGGGGTAAAGAGTCTTGACTGCTTATGTTTATTTTCGTTTAACCCTTGTACATAGGAAATGAGATTCCATTTTTTTACTGCGAATTTCGAAGCTGTTTTCTTTCACTCATCTAACTATCTAGTTTAGTTTAGCAATCCGGGCCAGTGAATAAAAAAAGAAAGAAAGATATATCTATTTAATACGTTTAATTTTTATTCTTAGAAACCTAAAAAGAAATGGAGGAAGACTTATGTCTCAACGAATCACACGTAGAGATGTTGATAACACACATAGAGTTAATGGTATTTCATAACTAATTGATTGAGCAGCAGCCCGTAGACCACCTAAAAAGGAATATTTATTATTTGATCCATATCCTGACATAAGAAGTCCAATTGGAGCAATACTTGAAACGGCAATCCATAAAAAAACACCAATACTGAGATCGGCTAGAATAAGGCGATAGCCAAAAGGAATTACTGAATAACTTAGTAGAATTGATATGACTGCTATAGAGGGTCCGATACTAAATAAACGTGTATCCCCCCTAGATGGAAGAAGGTTCTCTTTCAAAAGTAATTTTATCCCGTCTGCTAGAGCTTGAAGAATTCCCAAAGGGCCGGCGTATTCAGGTCCAATACGTTGTTGTATACCTGCGGATATTTCTCTTTCTAACCACACAATTACTAGTACACCTGTTGTGATTCCCAATATGAGAATCAAAATAGGGACAAGCATCCATATAGTTTCATAAACCTCTTTTAAGGATTCTAATCTGGAAAAAGACTTGATAGCTTGTACTTCTGTTGTATCAATTATCATTTCAACGATCAACTTCTCCCATAATAATATCTATGCTACCTAGTATCGTCATAATATCAGCCAATTTCATTTTTTTAACTAACTGAGGAAGAATTTGCAAATTGATAAAACCCGGGGAACGAATTTTCCATCTCCAAGGAAAAACACTCTGGTCTCCTATCAAAAATATTCCCAATTCCCCCTTTGGGGCTTCGACTCTTACATAAAGTTCTTGTTTCGACAATTCAAAAGCAGGGGATGGCTTTTTACTAATGAATCGATATTCAAAATCATTCCATTCAGGATATTTTATTCTATTAAAGCGTCGGATTTCTAAATTCTCATAGGGACCCCCTGGAATTCCTTCTAGAGCCTGTTGAATAATTTTGATGGATTCTGCCATTTCACCGATTCGTATTAAATAACGAGCTAATGAATCTCCTTCTTTTTGCCATTGGACTTCCCAATCAAATTCGTCGTAACACTCATAATGATCAACTTTACGAAGATCCCATTGTATTCCGGAAGCTCGTAGCATTGGTCCCGATAAACCCCAATTTATTGCCTCTTCTCCACCAATAATGCCCACTCCTTCAACTCGTTCTAAAAAAATAGGATTTCGTGTAATAAGTTTTTGGTATTCAGCAATCCCTGTTAAAAAATAATCACAAAAATCTAAACATTTATCTATCCATCCATAAGGTAGGTCGGCAGCTACTCCGCCGATACGAAAATAATTATGCATCATTCTCATACCGGTGGCAGCTTCGAATAAATCATATACCAATTCTCTTTCTCTGAAAATATAGAAGAAGGGGGTCTGCGCGCCAATATCTGCCATAAAAGGGCCGAGCCATAACAAATGAGAAGCTATACGACTTAACTCCAGCATAATCACTCTGATATAGCTAGCCCTCTTAGGTACTTGAATATTTCCCAATTGTTCTGGCCCATTTACCGTTATTGCTTCGGTGAACATAGTGGCTAAATAATCCCAACGTGTTACATAAGGCAGATATTGTATAATTGTTCGGTTTTCCGCAATTTTTTCCATCCCTCTGTGTAAATAACCCAATATTGGTTCACAGTCAATAACATCTTCACCGTCTAAAGTAAGGATAAGTCGGAGAACGCCATGCATGGATGGATGGTGAGGACCCATATTGACTATCATGAGGTCTTTTCTTGTAGTTGGTACAGCCATAGGTTTTCCCCGATTCATTATTCAGTTTTCCATGAATTGCTGAAAACAAAAAGAAGTTCATCAAAATTCAAGATCTAATAAATCAAATAATTCAAAACGACTCTTCAAATTAACGTGTTTTTATTTTAGCTTTCGAATGTTCAATTGACTGATTAATTCTTTATAGCGTACTCCATCTTTTTTTAACAAATAAGCCAGTAGTCGTTGCCGTTTTCCTAGAATTTTTCGTAGACCTCTCTGAGATGAATAGTCTTTTTTGTGCAATTCCAAATGTGAAGTAAGTCTTCCTATCTTATTGCTAAAACGGAATACTTGAAATTCAACGGACCCCCTGTTTTCTTCTTTTTCTTCATGCGAAATAACAGATATGAATGATTTTTTTGTCATAAAATTTAAAACTTCTTTTTTTTTTTTACCAAATATGGAATTTTGCCGATCAGTAATAATAATGCCAGCTATTTTTATCTGGTACACATAATAATCAGAATTTTCTTTATTCATTTTGATAAAATGAATAAAGAAAATTCTGTTGATTCATTTCTGGATCTAATTGATACGTTATCGAATTAGTATCATGTATCGAAATTGGACGCTAAGACAAGGCGCGTGCGCATCTATTTATCTACTAGACGATAAGGAATATATAAGATAAATGTATCATAAATGAGTTTTTAATCGTGGATACATACGTATTCTTAACATACTAAAACGACTGCCGTTATTAGTATGGATACAATAACGATTCATACAAGCTAAATCTTCTAATCGATAATTCGGCCAAAGAAAGGATTTTAATTTGATAAGTTTCTTTTTATCTCGATCAAGATCTTTGCTTTTATCAAAAAATTGACTACCGTTTTTTACCCTATTCCCATTGTAAAATACTGGGTTTTTATCCACAACTTTATTATTCCTTGGGTTGAAACAAGTTAGAATTCCCAATTCTCGACGACGTCTAGGTAATAAAATATTTTCAAGAATAAGCAAATCAGAATTGTTTTTGTCTATGTATCTGTATATTTTTTGATTCATTTTGTGTCTACTCCTATGAGCCCGTGAAATACCTATCATTTGATACATAAGAAAATTCCCATTATTTATAGACATAGACGCTGGATATCCTTCAATAATTAATATTCCTTTTTGTAAAAATTTTGATAAAGATGTAGGAGGCTCCTCCTCCGGCAACGGAGGAAGAGCAGGGGTACCTCCACCCGTCTGCCTTCTCATATTAGCATTACGCCAAGTTCTATAAAACGTATACCCATCTCCGGTATACATACGAGTACGAAGCTTAAGTGAAGGATACGAATGTCTAGGAGGCTTATACGACGGCAATTCAATATCTTTTTCTTCAGCTTTTTCTTCAGCTTTTTTTTTTCAGCTTTTTTTATATAATTCCCGAAGTTTTTTAGATGCTTCCTCAGATTTTTTATTGAATTCCTGAAAGTCATTATATAATTCCCGAAGTATATTATATAATTCCTGAAATTTATTATATAATTCCTGAAGTTTATCATAGAATTCCCTTTTATGTAATTCCCAAAGTTTTTTATGTAATTCCCAAAGTTTTTTATATGATTCCCAAAGTTTTATATATAATCCCTTTTTATAAAATTCCTGATGTTTTTTATATGATTCCCGAAGTTTATTTCTGCGTAATTTCTTCTTATTATACTTTTTACGAAATGGATACGCTCTTTGACGTGCTCGCTCAAATAAGTAGCGTATTCGCGCAAATATTTGGCGCGCTCGCTCATCAAATCTTATCTTTTTACATGATTGCTTAATATTATTAAAAGACCCTTTTTTTTCTGTAGGACCAACTTCATCATAACTATCAAATTTATTAACAACTTGATAAGGGTCTCGATCAAAAGGCCTATATCCGTCGTGCCAAGGTTTTAGGCGGAAAGGAGAGACTGCCATTATCTGGAAACCGTCTTCTGACCAGTATTCAGGAAGTTTTTCGGTTGAGAATGGAATACCGTTATAGGTACATTTTATATATACTTCGTTCTTCCACTCTTTGAAATCTTGCGACCACTCAGGCCGTTGGAATAATAACATACGGCCAATATTTTTCGCTACTATCAATAAAGGGAATATAATATATTTTCTAAGAATTGCCTGGGCGCCTAGAAGCGCAGCCCTTAGTGGTTGACCGTACGTATACTCCTCCTCCCAGGCTCTTTCGGCCTCCATTATTTGTTCGTCTATTTTTTCCCTTTCGGTCGGTTCGTTTTCCAATTCTTCTATAGTAAGAAGGACATCTTCGAAAGAAGAGTAATAAACCAAACGTTCAAATTCTGAGATTTTTCCCGTATACTCTAGAAAAATTCCTCTAATAAACTCGCAATACTTAAGAAAAGTATAAAACAAAGAATCTATTCTGTTTGTAAAAAATCTGGAATGTGGTTTTTCTAGATATATTGACCAAACACTCGTTTTACATTTTTGAACACGCATGGAACCTTTGATCAATTCTCGACGAAATTGTGATCTTGGTACATAACGTTTGAAATGTAATTTTTTGGATTCTTTTTCATCTGTGTCACTCTCCCCTCCAGAAAGCAAAACAGTTGCACGCCTGCATGGCAGCCCGGCAATATCAGCCTCCACTAACACCGCATCTTTTTCTTGTTTCCGTAATTGTTGTATATTTTTTAGTAGACTGGATGGCCAGAAAAGAGTTTTTTTCTGGATTTCTTTTATTTTTCCCTCCCTTTCAATAATATTTTGATGAAACCCTTTACTTTGAGCCAAGGAATCGTTTATAAAAGACATGAAATACCTAAATTCTGCTATAATTATCGCGTCGGGTCTACATTTTTCTAGGTACCTTTCATTATTTTTTATAAGTTGAGCTTCGGGTGGAAGAAAGAAGAGGCCAGTTAATCTTTTGAAGGGTGTGGGTGCAGGTGGCTTTTTGGGGTGTCCCCGAGAGGATCCCCTTAAGAGGGGTTCAGATGTTTTTTGGAAATATTGTATTTTATCTTGTTTTTTATCGGCTAATCGAGTTTTCTTTTCCAATACATTTATCTCTTTAAGCCCTTTTCTGTCTAAAACTGCAATTTTTTTAGAAAATTCAGTGCTTAAGCTGTTCTTTTTTTGTTCATTGGTACGAATCCCATAATTGTACAGTTCATCAGATGATAATTTTTCTGTTGTAGACAAAGAAGTCTTTTTTTGTATCATTCCCGAGAAAGCGGCTAAACTAGGTGGATGTGAAAAAGAAATTCTTTTTTTTCCATCATTTTGATCAGAAGTTGGGATTTTTTTATAGAATGCTTCTTTAAAAACTTTAAAAAGGGGAGGAGAAGGCTCTTCCTTGGTAAATTCCCCTTCTTTCGCTAGGCCTATTCTATAAAAATATTCTTCAGCTTTTTTTCGATCTATTTCCACTTCGGCTTCTTTCGGTTTATAAGTCAAAATAGGTAACGGCATTTTGTTAAAAATGAGTAGACATGTAAAAAATACGAGAATACCACCGATTAGACCAAAAGAATTTCTCAAATCGAAGATCAAATTCTGATAAAATCGAAACACATAGAAAAGGTACTTTTTAGGTCTAATGGGCTTACCCGATCTAACCAAATAATTTTGCTGTATCCATACTAATACGAATCTAACCGATTTCATGAATAAAATGTGACCAATTAACCAACCAACAAAACTACTTGTTAAAAATAATATCTTGTTGTTGTATCGAAACATATAAACGTTGAGTAATCTGAAAAACATTGTACTTGGGAAAAAAAAGAAATGGCTCAATAATTGAAAAAAGAGATTATTCAGGAATATACATTGAATGCTGAGATTACGCGTACGCATTGAATTTTTGCGAGTAGATTTTTCATCAACAAAAAAGTCTTCGTAACTGTACCACATGTAATGAAGGTAAAGATAAGGTACAGTTATGAAAGTTATTGTACGAGGCCTACTCAATACTAGACGCGGAAGCCTATAATAGATCGATATGAACATCAGGAGCTGTCCTATCATAAAACCAGTTGATGCGGCTACCTCCTTCTCGATTGCTTCTTCTTCTCCTTCTTCTATAACCTGAAAATGAGCTTGGAGAAGTAAGAGATAAGAAGGGCCTATGGATAATGTGGTCAGAAATCCATAATAGAGTCCGACCACAACGACCGAATTCATTAGCTTCATAGCTAGAGATGCGGAATTGCCTAGTAGAAAAGACGGAAAAATCATATAAAACTCCTTTTTTGTTTCAAATTTTTTGATTCCTACTATAGTAGAATCGTTTTACTTTGTTTACTATAAGATGCATCATCGTTCCAATTTGTTATAAGATTTTTTTGGGTTAGGCCGACCTCTATTGTTCGTATTTCGATTGTTCGTATTCGACGAAGATTTTTTTTCTTTTTTTTTTTTCTATAAACAAAGTTGAATTCCCGGAATAAAGAGATTTTGCTATTGAAAAAGCTTTTAACGCTGCCCAATATCCCTTTTTTTTCCAAAAATTTTTACGAATATGCTTTTTGGAAATAGAAGTACGTTTTTTTGGAACTGCCATTTAAAATGGATTACTCATTGTTGTAGTTGGATGTGAAAAACATCTATTGGTCAAACGAATCTTTGTTTACTATATAATTAATTAATTATCCATGTATTTTTTACATTTTATACCATACAGGGCCTTTTAGTCAAATTTTTCATTATAGAAAAGCATAATCTAACTAAAAATATATGAAATATATATATATATATATATTAAAATTCCCTAAAATATTCAATTAGGAGAAACAAAATTTTCTATGGAGTATAATATTTATTTATATATATTTTGTATATTTTTGCTGTATTTCATTTAATTTACATGTGCATATTAAGCCACATCGAAAAATTTAAGTTAGCAAATCTTAATTGAAAAGCTTGAATTTTTTCTTTTTTTTTTTTCGAAAATCTAAATAAATCGAATTTCCAATTTTCAAATTGAAATGATATCCATAATTTAATCCCATAAATTAATTTGTTTAAAGAATCCATAATTTGAGACATTTTAGTGATTTTTTTTTATTCTATGTTATGGTAAAGTAGTAAAGTAAAGTAAGAGGTATCATATCCTTTTTTTCTATAAACTATATAAAATATATAACTATAAAAAAAAAAAGAATATTTTTTCTATGTTTTTTTGTTTTTCGTTTGGAACGGAAGACAATCAAATAATTTTTCGTAAAACCAGTTAATAATTATGAATAAACTACTGAATAAACTTATTAAAATAACTAGTTCCTAGTTTTTTGTATTACTTATTTTTTTATTAGATTGTTTATTAGATTTTTAGTAGATCTTCTGATTCATACTATTTTTTAGTCTAATTTTTTTATCTTTATTATATATATTATAAATAACTTAACTGTAAATGAAAGTATAATTTTTTTTGATTCCTACTTCAGAGACTTCAACATTTTACATTTACTTAAATAATTAAGGATTTACTTTTACTAACAAATTTACTAACAAATTAATTATTTGACCAATTAGAACTTCTTGGTTTGAATATTAAAATAAAAAATGTTTAATAATATTAATTAAAAATTTTATTTAATATAAAATAGTAAATTAACAAATTCTATTTTTTTAAGTTATGTAAAATAAAAACTTGATTTTTTTTATTGGCTTCTTTCAATTCAAAAGAGGCAAGAACCGGCGAATCGTAAACAAAAAATAAAATTTAAATAAAAAATTTAGATATTTGATTATGGAACATATATACCAATATGCATGGATCATACCCTTCACTCCACTTCCGGTTCCTTTGTTAATAGGAGTGGGACTTCTCCTTTTTCCGACGACAACAAAAAATCTTCGGCGTATTTGGGCTTTTTCTAGTATTTTGTTGTTAAGTATAGTTATGATTTTCTCGATGAAGCTGTCTATTCAGCAAATAAATAGCAATTCTATTTATCAATATGTATGGTCTTGGACTATTAATAATGATTTTTCTTTAGAATTCGGCTACTTGATCGATCCACTTACCTCTATTATGTCAATGTTAATTACTACTGTTGCAATTCTAGTTCTTGTTTATAGTGATAATTATATGTCTCATGATCGGGGATATTTGAGATTTTTTGCTTATATGAGTTTTTTCAATACTTCCATGCTGGGATTAGTTACTAGTTCAAATTTGATACAAATTTATATTTTTTGGGAATTAGTTGGAATGTGTTCGTATCTATTAATAGGGTTTTGGTTCATACGACCTATTGCTGCAAATGCCTGTCAAAAAGCGTTTGTGACTAATCGTGTAGGGGATTTTGGCTTA